TTAAAAATAAGCTAAATGAAGCTTTTGGGCTCATACCTCAAATATAAAGGAAATCCTTTTTTTTAAAAATAAAGTGCCTGATTAAAGGATTATTCTGATAGAGTAAATTAAGTAGATTTTCTACCTTTATTATATTTTATAGAATTAAACTATATCTAACAATATCAAAAATTATCGTGCATCTTACACTAAAATATAAATAATAAATTTATAATTTATTTTTTACCCCCTATTTTAAATTTTTCTTAATTTTAATTCAAATAAAATATTTTTTTTTTTTATTCTTTTTTTTAGAACCTTAATTTCCATTTCTTCTAATACATGAATAGGATGTTGAATTGGATTAGAAATTAACTTAATAAGATTTATCCCCCTAATTTCCAATTCTAAAAATTTATTATCTTCAGAGGCAGCATTAAAATATTTTCTTATTCAATCAATCGCTTCAATTAATTTTTTATTTTCTATTATTTTTAAATTAATTTTAATAAAAAATTTTGAAACAAATTTAATTTTTTCCATTTTAATTAATTCTTCAATATTAACAAAAATAGGATCTACCCCATTCCATTTTTGATTCCCTAATATTATTGAAGGATTATCCTGATTTAATTGCTTTATTTTAATATCATGACAAAAAATTTCCCCCATAATTTTATTATCTTACTATATTAATAATAATTTTATTTTATTAATTTCTACTTTAAATGTAATTATTGGAACATTAGGAGGTCTTAATCAAACTTCTATTCGTAAAATTTTAACTTTTTCTTCTATTAATAATTTAGGTTGAATACTTATATCTTTAATAATCAGAGATAATTTATGAATATTTTATTTTTTTTTATATGCTTTTATTATTAGAATTGTATGTTTTACTTTCAATATATTTAATATTTTTTTTATTAATCAATTATTTATTATAAATATAAATTATTCTATTAAATTTTCCCTATTTATTAATCTCTTATCTTTAAGAGGTTTACCACCATTTTTAGGATTTTTCCCCAAATGAATTATTATTAATTTTTTAATTAATAATAATTTTTTATTAATTTGTTTTATTTTTATTTTAATAAGATTAATTATAATATTTATTTATATTCGAATTATTTATTCTTCAATTTTATTTAATTATCTTAAAATAAAATGATTTAAATTTTTTATTAAAAATAATCAATTAATTTTAATTAAAATTTTTAATTTAATTTCTATTTTAGGTATAATTTTAAGAACTTTTTTTTTTATATAAGGTTTTAAGTTATAAAAACTAATAATCTTCAAAATTATAAATAAAGAAATTCTTTAAGCCTTAGTATTTTAATTATACCCCTTAAAATTTGCAATTTTATATCATCATTGAATATAAGACTAATAAAAGAGAATATTTCTCGTTAATAAATTTACAATTTATCGCTTAAACTCAGCCATTTTATTTGCGAAAATGACTTTATTCAACAAATCATAAAGATATTGGAACATTATATTTCATTTTTGGTATTTGAGCTGGTATAGTAGGAACTTCTTTAAGATTATTAATTCGTACTGAATTAGGAAATCCTGGCTCATTAATTGGAGATGACCAAATTTATAATACTATTGTTACAGCTCATGCTTTTATTATAATTTTTTTCATGGTTATACCAATTATAATTGGAGGATTTGGTAATTGATTAGTTCCCTTAATATTAGGAGCTCCAGATATAGCTTTCCCACGAATAAATAATATAAGATTTTGATTACTCCCCCCCTCTTTAATTCTCTTAATTTCAAGAAGAATTGTCGAAAATGGAGCAGGAACAGGATGAACAGTTTATCCCCCACTTTCATCTAATATTGCTCATGGGGGAAGATCAGTTGATTTAGCTATTTTTTCCCTTCATTTAGCAGGAATTTCTTCAATTCTAGGAGCTATTAATTTTATTACTACTATTATTAACATACGAGTTAATAATATATCATTTGATCAAATACCTTTATTTGTTTGAGCTGTAGGTATTACTGCATTATTATTATTACTATCTTTACCTGTATTAGCGGGAGCTATTACTATATTATTAACAGATCGAAATTTAAATACCTCATTTTTTGATCCTGCAGGGGGAGGTGATCCTATTCTTTACCAACATTTATTCTGATTTTTTGGCCATCCTGAAGTTTATATTTTAATTTTACCTGGATTTGGGATAATTTCTCACATTATTTGCCAAGAAAGAGGAAAAAAAGAAACTTTTGGATGTTTAGGAATAATTTATGCCATAATAGCAATTGGATTATTAGGATTCATTGTATGAGCTCATCATATATTTACTGTAGGAATAGATATTGATACACGAGCCTATTTCACTTCAGCCACAATAATTATTGCTGTCCCTACAGGAATTAAAATCTTTAGTTGATTAGCTACCCTTCATGGAACACAAATTAATTATAGTCCCTCAATTTTATGAAGATTAGGATTCGTTTTTTTATTTACTGTAGGAGGATTAACTGGAGTTATTTTAGCTAATTCTTCTATTGATATTACCTTACATGATACTTATTACGTTGTAGCTCATTTTCATTACGTATTATCTATAGGAGCTGTATTTGCTATTATAGGAGGATTCATTCATTGATATCCTTTATTTACAGGTTTATCATTAAATCCATTAATATTAAAAATTCAATTTATTTCTATATTTATCGGAGTAAATTTAACTTTTTTCCCTCAACATTTTTTAGGATTAGCAGGTATACCTCGACGATATTCTGATTATCCTGATAGATTTATCTCATGAAACATTATTTCTTCTTTTGGATCTTATATTTCTTTATTTTCTATAATAATAATAATATTAATTATTTGAGAATCTTTAATTAATAAACGTATTATTTTATTTACTATAAATATACCTTCTTCTATTGAATGACTTCAAAATCTTCCTCCATCAGAACATTCATATAATGAACTTCCTATTTTAAGAAATTTCTAATATGACAGATTATATGTAATGGATTTAAACCCCATTTATAAAGGACTATCCTTTTTTTAGAAATGGCAACTTGATCTAATTTTAATCTTCAAAATAGAGCTTCTCCACTAATAGAACAAATTATTTTTTTTCATGATCATACTTTAATTATTTTAATTATAATTACTATTTTAGTTAGATATTTAATATTTAATTTATTTTTTAATAATTATATCAATCGATTTCTTTTAGAAGGTCAAATAATTGAATTAATTTGAACTATTATTCCAGCTATTACTTTAATTTTTATTGCTCTTCCTTCTCTTCGTCTTCTTTATCTTTTAGATGAACTTAATAATCCTTTAATTACTCTAAAATCTATTGGTCATCAATGATACTGAAGTTATGAATATTCTGATTTTAATAATGTTGAATTTGACTCTTATATAATTAATTATAGAAAAGAAAATTTAAATAATTTTCGTCTTCTTGATGTAGATAATCGAATTATTTTACCTATAAATAATCAAATTCGAATTTTAATTACAGCCACAGATGTAATTCATTCCTGAACCATTCCTTCTTTAGGAATTAAAATTGATGCTAATCCTGGACGTTTAAATCAAGGTAATTTATTTATTAATCGACCAGGAATTTTTTTCGGTCAATGCTCAGAAATTTGTGGAGCAAATCATAGTTTCATACCTATTGTTATCGAAAGAATTAAAATTAAAAATTTTATTAATTGAATTAATAATTACTCTTCATTAGATAACTTAAAGCAAGTACTGGTCTCTTAAACCATTTTATAGTAAATTAGCACTTACTTCTAATGAAAGAATTAGTTAAATTATAACATAAATATGTCAAATTTATATTATTACCTTATTGTAATATTCTTTTATTCCTCAAATAATACCAATTAATTGAATTTTATCTTTTTTTTTCTTTATTATAATTTTTATTTTATTTAATATTTTCAATTATTACATTTTTAATTTAAATAATAAAAATATTATAAAAAATAATATTTTTTATAAAAATTTTAAAAAAAAAATATTTTGAAAATGATAACTAATTTATTTTCTATTTTTGATCCTTCAACTAATATTTTCTATTTACAATTAAATTGAATTAGAACTTTTATCGGATTTTTATTCATTCCTTATACTTTCTGAATTATTCCTAATCGTCAATTTATTTTATGAAATTTTATTTTAAATAAATTACATAACGAATTCAAAATTCTATCAGGTAATAAAAATATTAAAGGTTCTACCTTAATTTTTATTTCTTTATTTTCTTTTATTTTATTCAATAACTTTTTAGGTCTTTTTCCTTATATTTTTACTAGAACTAGTCACTTAACTATCTCTTTATCAATTTCCTTAACTTTATGATTAAGATTTATATTTTATGGATGAATAAATAATTCTCAACATATATTTATTCATTTAATTCCTCAAGGTACTCCAAGAATTCTTATACCTTTTATAGTTTTAATCGAAACTATTAGAAATATTATTCGACCAGGAACATTAGCCATTCGTTTAACAGCTAATATAATCGCTGGACATTTACTACTAACTTTATTAAGTAATACTGGTATCAATATACCAGTATATATACTATTATTTTTAATTTTTATTCAAATTTTACTTTTAATTTTAGAATCTGCAGTTGCTATTATTCAATCATATGTAATTTCCGTTTTAAGAACTTTATACTCTAGAGAAGTAAACTAATGACAATAAATATAAATAATCATCCTTTCCACTTAGTAGATTTTAGTCCTTGACCTCTTTCAGGATCAATTGGAGTAATAACTTTAATAACAGGTATAATCAAATGATTCCATAATTATAATTCTTATTTAATAATTTTAGGTTATTTTATTATTTTATTAACTATATATCAATGATGACGAGACATTTGCCGCGAAAGTACATTTCAAGGTAAACATACTATTTTAGTTTCTAAAGGATTACGATGAGGTATAATTCTCTTCATTATTTCTGAAGTATTCTTTTTTATTTCATTTTTTTGAGCTTTTTTTCATAGAAGTCTTTCCCCTAACCCCGAAATCGGAACTTTATGACCACCTTTAAATATTATTCCATTTAATCCTTTTCAAATTCCTTTATTAAATACTATTATTTTAATTTCCTCAGGTATTACTATTACATGAGCTCATCACGCTATTATAGAAAATAATTTTTCTCAAATAACTCAAAGTTTAATTTTAACTATTTTATTAGGTATTTATTTTTCTATTCTTCAAGCTTATGAATATATTGAAGCTCCCTTTTCTATTGCTGATAGTATTTATGGATCAATTTTTTTTATAGCTACTGGATTTCATGGTCTTCATGTATTTATTGGAACAATTTTCCTTTCTATTTGTTTTATTCGACATTTAAATTTTCATTTTTCTTCAAATCATCATTTTGGATTTGAAGCAGCAGCATGATACTGACACTTTGTAGATGTAGTTTGATTATTCTTATATATTTCTATTTATTGATGAGGAAATTAATTTATTTATATAATATATTTAGTATATTTGACTTCCAATCAAAAAGTTTAATTTATTTTTAATATAAATAATTAATTTATTACTTATAATATCTATTTTAATTATTTTTATTTCTAACATTATAATATTTTTATCAATAATATTATCAAAAAAATCTTTCATAGATCGAGAAAAAAATTCTCCATTTGAATGTGGATTTGATCCTAAATCTTCCGCCCGTATTCCATTTTCATTACATTTTTTCTTAATTACAGTAATTTTTTTAATTTTTGATGTTGAAATTGCTTTAATTTTTCCTTTAATTTACTCATTCTATTTAGTAAATTTTTTAACAATAATAAAAATTAGATTTTTTTTTTTAATTATTTTATTAACTGGTCTTTATCATGAATGAAACCAAAATATACTTAATTGAACAAATTAGGATTATAGTTTATAAAAACATTTGATTTGCATTCAAAAAATATTAATTTTTTTAATTTATCTTAAATAAGAAGCAATATTGCATTTAATTTCGACTTAAAAGATAGAGTTAATTACTCCTTATTTATTAATTGAAACCAAATAGAGGTATATTACTGTTAATGATATCAATGAATAAAAATTCCAATTAAGAAATATATAAAATTAAGCTGCTAACTTAATAAATAGTGATTTATAATCATTAATATTTCTATTTATATAGTTTATTAATTAAAACATTACATTTTCATTGTAAAAATAAAAATTTTTTTTTATAAATATTTAAAAATTTTTTAATTTCCTTAATATCTTCAATATTATGCTCTAAATATAAGCTATTTAAATTTTTCTAAATAATTATTATTAAATATATAAATAATATTCATAAAATAAATCTAAACAAATAAATCTTAAAATTTCTTATTTGAAAAAAATTATATAAAATAGAATATTTTTTTAAAATATTATATATTCCATAACCTCTATATAATTCTCTTCATCCTATATCAATATTTTTTGTAACATTTTGCCCTAATTTTAAAAAATAATAATTTAACCCATAAGTTGATAAATTAGGTATAAATCACATTAATCTTAAAAAATTTCTTAAATTATAAGTTATTAAAAATTTATTTAAAGAATAAATTTTTATTCTTCTTACCATGTAACCTATTATAAATCCTAATAATCTTACATAAATTACTATTAATTTTAAAGATAAAGGTAAAAAAATTATATAAGGATATTGTAAAATTACTCAACTTAAAGATCTTCCTACAATTAATCTTATTAATAATAATATAAATATACTTTTTAATATAATATAATCTTCATCATATAAATTATAAATTACTATTAAATTATAATCATTAATTATTAAATAAAATAATAAACGAATTGTATAATACACAGTCAATCCTGTAGAAATATAATATAATATATAAACCATAATATTTAAATTTCTTATTCTAAATACATCTAAAATTAAATCCTTAGAATAAAATCCAGCTAAAAAAGGCATTCCACATAAAGCTAAATTAGAAATATTTAAACATAATGAAGTCAAAGGAACATAATATACTAAACCACCTATATAACGAATATCTTGTATTTCATTTATTATATGAATAATTACTCCCGCACATATAAATAATAAAGCTTTAAATATAGCATGAGTTAATAAATGAAAAAAAGCTAAATCAGATAAACCCATTCTTAAAATTCTTATTATTAATCCTAATTGACTTAAAGTTGATAAAGCAATAATTTTCTTTAAATCAAATTCATAATTAGCAGAAATACCAGCTATAAGTATTGTTAATCTTGATAATATTAATAAAACTTTTAAAAATATTATATCTAATAATAATAAATTAAATCGAATTAATAAATAAACTCCAGCCGTTACTAAAGTTGATGAATGTACTAAAGCAGAAACAGGTGTTGGAGCTGCTATAGCAGCTGGTAATCATGATCTAAAAGGAATTTGAGCTCTTTTAGTTATAGCAGCAATAATTACTAAAATTCTAACAACTTCTATTATTAAATCACTTTTTATTAAATTTAAATAAAAAATATAGTTTCATCTCCCATAATTTATTATTCAAGCAATAATTATTAAAATTATTACATCTCCCACTCGATTAGATAATGCTGTAAGTATTCCTGCATTATAAGATTTAATATTTTGATAATAAATTACTAAACAATAAGAAACTAATCCTAACCCATCTCAACCTAAAAAAATACTAATTATATTAGGACTAATAATTAATAAAATCATAGAAAATACAAATAATAAAACTAATATAACAAAACGATTTAAATTTAATTCTGAATGTATATATCTTTTTCTATAATAAATAACAGAAGATGAAATTATTAAAACAAATATTATAAATAATAATGATATTCAATCTAATAAAATAGATATAATAATTCTTATAGAATTAAAAGAAATAATTTCTCATTCTAACAATAAAACTATATTTTCCATAATAAAATATATTATAAAAAAATATATTATTATTCTAAAAAAAAAAAAAAAAAAAAATCTTAAAAAACAAATTGAATAATTATATTTTATGATCTAAAAGGAAATCTCATATTTTTGACTCCACAAATCAATATTTTCATTAAATTATTTAAATAAAATCAAATTAAAAAATAATCAATCTTTAAAATTAACATATTTAAAGGTATTCAATGTAATAATAATAATAAATATTCCCGTGATATTCCTATATAAAATCTATAAATTCTTATATTATATTTTCCATGTTGTGTATAAGAATATAAATATAAACTATAACCTGCTCTAAAAAAAGAAATTATAATTAATATAATCATTGATAATCAAGATCATCTAACTACTCTATTAATTAATATAATCTCTCCTATTAAATTTATAGAAGGAGGAGCTGCTATATTAGAAGATATTAATAAAAATCATCATAATCTTATTGAAGGTATAAAATTTATTATTCCTTTATTTATAAATAATCTTCGTCTATGAATTCGTTCATAATTAATATTAGCTAAACAAAATATTCCTGAAGAACATAATCCATGACCAATCATTAAAATATAAGAACCTAAAAATCCTCAATAATTTAAAGTCATAATTCCACAAATTACTAAACTTATATGAGCAACTGATGAATAAGCAATTAAAGATTTCACATCAACTTGACAAAAACAATTTAATCTAATATATAAACCTCCTATTAATCTAATTACTATTCAAATAATATTAAATTTTATTCCTATTTTCTGAAAAAGAATCATAATTCGTAAAAGCCCATAACCTCCTAACTTTAATATAATTCCTGCTAAAATTATTGATCCAGAAACTGGAGCTTCAACATGAGCTTTAGGAAGTCATAAATGAACAAAATATATAGGTATTTTCACTAAAAAAGCTAAAATCATTGATAAATATAATAATAAATAATTTTTTTTAAAAAATTTATAAAAATAGATAATTAAATAATTTAAATTTTTAAATAAAAAAAAAATTCCTATTAATATAGGTAAAGAAACAAATAATGTATACATTAATAAATATATTCCTGCTTGAATACGTTCAGGTTGATATCCTCATCCAATAATTAACATTAAAGTTGGAATTAATCTTCTCTCAAAAAAAAAATAAAATATGAATAAATTTATTACTCTAAAAACTATAAATAATATAATTAATAATAATAATACATTTAATAAAAAAAAACTTCTAAAAAATTTTCTTTTATTTAAATTTTCACTTGCTATAATTATTAATATACAAATTCAAATTCTTAATAAAATTAATCCATAAGAAATTAAATCACATCTTATTGAATACCCTAAATTATTAAATATATTAATATTAATTGTTAAATTTATAAAAATTATTATTATTATAATTAATATTATTTGAACCATTCAAAATATATTATTTAAAAAACATAAAGGAATTATAAAAATTATTATAAATAAAAATTTTATCATTTTATAATAAATTAAATCTTTGAAAATAATCATTTCCATGAGTTCGAATTATAGAAACTAAAATTGATAATCCTAAAGCTCCTTCACAAACAGAAAATAAAAGAAATACTATTAATATATATATATCATTTTCAATAAAATTAAGTATTAATATTATTATTATAAAAACTCTTAAAACAATAAATTCTAATCTTAATAATACAATTAATAAATGTTTATGTTGAGAAATAAAAATTATATTACCAAATATAAACATAATTAATACAACTAATATTATATTTAAGAACATCATTAGTTTTTATAGTTTAACTAAAAACATTGGTCTTGTAAACCAAAAATAAATTCTTATTTTAAAAACTTCAAAGAAAAAGAATTTCTTTATCTATAATCTCCAAAATTATTATTTTATTTAAAATATTCTTTGATATAATTAAATTAATTATTTCATTTTCAATAATTTTATTTTCTTTTATTATATTTTTTATTAATCATCCCATTTCTATAGGTTTTATAATTCTTATTCAAACTTTATTAACCTGTATTATTTTAGGATTAATTAATTACACATATTGATTTTCTTACATTTTATTTTTAATTTTTATAGGAGGATTATTAGTTTTATTTATTTATGTATCAAGTATTGCTTCAAATGAAATATTTAATTTTAATTTTTTATTAAAAAATTCAATTATTATTTTTCTTTCTATTATTTTTTTTTTTAGAATTTTATTAATAAATAATCTAAATTGATTAAATTTTTACTTTAATTATGATATAAATAAATTCTTTAATTTATTTCTTTTTTTTAATAATGAAAATAAAATTAATATTTCTAAATTATATAATGATCAAATTTATTTTCTAATAATTATAATAATTATTTATTTATTTATTGCTCTAATTGCTATAGTTAAAATTACTAATATTTTTTATGGACCTCTCCGATCTTTTATTTACTAATGTCAAATAAATTTTTTATATTACGTAAATCCCATCCTTTAATTAAAATTATTAATAATTCTTTAATTGATTTACCTACTCCTTCTAATATTTCATCATGATGAAATTTCGGATCTTTATTAGCTCTTTGTTTAATTATTCAAATTATTACTGGTTTATTTTTATCTATGTATTATATCGCTAATATTGAATTAGCATTTTATAGAGTAAATTATATTTGTCGAAATGTAAATTATGGATGAATAATTCGAACCTTACATGCTAACGGAGCTTCTTTATTTTTTATCTGTATTTATATTCACATTGGACGAGGAATTTATTATGAATCATTCAATTTTTTTTACACATGAATAATAGGTATTATTATTTTATTTTTATTAATAGCAACTGCATTTATAGGATATGTTCTTCCATGAGGACAAATATCATTCTGAGGAGCTACAGTTATTACTAATTTACTTTCTGCTATTCCTTATTTAGGTAATACTTTAGTAAATTGAATTTGAGGAGGATTTGCTATTGATAATGCTACATTAACACGATTTTATTCATTTCATTTTTTATTTCCATTTATTATTTTAATATTAACTATAATTCATTTACTTTTTCTTCATCAAACAGGTTCTAATAATCCTTTAGGTTTAAACAGAAATATTGATAAAATTCCTTTCCATCCTTATTTTACTTTTAAAGACCTAATTGGATTTATTTTATTAATTTTTTTTCTATCTATTCTAATTCTTTATAATCCTTATCTTTTAGGAGATCCTGATAATTTCATTCCAGCTAACCCATTAGTTACTCCTATTCATATTCAACCTGAATGATATTTCTTATTTGCATATGCTATTCTTCGCTCTATTCCTAATAAATTAGGAGGTGTTATTGCTTTAATTATATCTATTCTTATTTTATCTATCTTACCTTTTACTTTTATAAAAAAAATACAAGGACTACAATTTTATCCTTTAAATCAAATTTTATTTTGAATTATAATTGTTACTATTTGTCTTTTAACATGAATTGGAGCTCGACCAGTTGAAGACCCTTATATCTTCACTGGACAATTACTATCTATTTTATATTTTTCTTATTTTATTATTAATCCATTAATTAGTAAATATTGAGATAATTTAATCTTTAATTAAATTAATGAGCTTGTTTATAGCATTTGTTTTGAAAACTTAAGAAAGAATAATTATTCTATTAATTTATACTAAAAATATTATTTATATTAAAAAAATTTTAATACCAATAAAAAATATTAAATAATTTAAAGATATGGGTAAATATCCTTTTCAAGATAAATACATTAGTTTATCATAACGATAACGAGGTAAAGTCCCCCGTACTCAAATAAAAATAAAAGAAATTAATACTATTTTTAAATAAAATAAAAATCTTAAATTATATCCTCCTATATAAATTAAAATAAATAATATTCTTATAAATAAAATTCTTGAATACTCTGCTAAAAAAATTAATGCAAATCCTCCTCTTCTGTATTCTAAATTAAATCCTGAAACTAATTCTCTTTCTCCCTCAGCAAAATCAAAAGGTGTTCGATTAGTTTCAGCTATTCTTGAAGATAATCAACATAATCTTAATGGAATTATAAGAAAAAATAATCATACTATATCTTGATAATAAAAAAATTTTATTAAATTAAAATCTATAATTATTAAAATTCTTGATAATATAATTAAAGATAATCTAACTTCATAAGAAATAGTTTGAGCTACAGCTCGTAATCCTCCTAATAATGAATAATTTGAATTTGAAGATCATCCTGCAATTATAACTGTATAAACTCCTAATCTTATACAACATAAAAAAAATAAAAATCCCAAATTAAATCTAATTATATTAAAATAATAAGGTATTAATATTCAAATTATTAAAGAAATTACAAATCTTACTACAGGAGAAAAATAATAAGATATATAATTTGAATAATTAGGAAAAGTTTGTTCTTTAGTAAATAATTTAATAGCATCAGCAAAAGGCTGTAAAATTCCTAAAAAACCTACCTTATTAGGACCTTTTCGATTTTGAATATACCCTAAAACTTTACGCTCTAATAAAGTTAAAAAAGCCACTCCCACTAATACTCCAATAATTATAATTAATATTCTTAAAATAAATATTATAGTATCTTTTATTATCATATACTACATATATATTTAAATCATATATATTTATGACTTCTAAAATCATTACATTTTTTCTGTCAAAATAGTTATATATATATATATATATATATAAATTATTTATTAATATTCATTTTTATAAAATTATTTTAAATATTTATTCCTTTCGTACTAAAATATTTTATTTTATTAAAGATAGAAACCAACCTGGCTTACACCGGTTTGAACTCAGATCATGTAAGATTTTAATGATCGAACAGATCAAAATTTTAAACTTTTGCATATAAATTTTATCTTAATCCAACATCGAGGTCGCAAACTTTTTTTTTTATTTGACCTAAAAAAAAAAATTACGCTGTTATCCCTAAGGTAATTTTTTCTTATAATCATTATTAATGGATCATTTTATCATAAATTAATGTAATTTTTTAAAAAAAGTTAATTAAATTTTTTTGTCACCCCAACAAAATAATTTAATTAAATTTAATTTAAAAATTTATATTTTATTATTTTTAAAAAAATTATAAAACTCTATAGGGTCTTCTCGTCTTTTAAATTTATTTTAGCTTTTTTACTAAAAAATTAAATTTTATAAATTATAATGAGACAGTTCATATTTCATTCAATCTTTCATACAAGTCACCAATTAAGAGACAAATGATTATGCTACCTTTGTACAGTCAATATACTGCAGCCCTTTAATAATTTATCAGTGGGCAGATTAGACTTTATATTATTTTCAAAAAGACATGTTTTTGATAAACAAGTGAATATAGTAATTTGCCGAATTCCTTATTATAACTTTTTTCTATTTTTATAATTATTTAAATTATATAAATAACATATTTATATATATATATATATATATATAAATTATACTAATTTTATCATTATAATTAATTTTTATTTATTAAAAATTATTTTTTTATATAAAATTAAATTTTCCCCCCTTAAATTTTATTTTATATTAAATTTTTTATAAAAAATTATAATTTATTAACAATTTAAATTCTAAAATTTTAATATTTTTCAATAATTATTATAAAATTTTATTTTAAAGCTTATCCCTTAAAATATTAAATATAAATTATTAATTTTTTTTTAAAAAAAAATTAATAATTTATATTTTAAATTAAATTTATTTCTAAAAAAACTAGATATATTTTAAAACGATTAACATTTCATTTCCCATTAATTATTTAAAATAATTATTCAACATTAACTTTATTAATTAATTAACTCTTTAAAATTCGAGAAAATTTTACTTATAATATTTTATTAATAAACTTTGATACACAAGATACAATAAATAAAATTTACTTTTTAAAAAATTAATTTTCATTTATTTCAAAATTCTTTCACAATACTATTTAACTATAAATTTATTAATTTTTTCTTAAAAATACTTTAACCCCCAAATATTTTTATTAAAAATTTTTTTTTTATTTATATTTTATTAATTTTTCCCCCTCAAATTAATTAAATCTAATATCTTTTCAATGTAAATGAAATACTTAATTTCAAGCTCTAATTTGTTCTTTCTAGGAACACTTTCCAGTACTCCTACTTTGTTACGACTTATTCCAATTTATTAATGAAAGCGACGGGCAATATGTACATATTCTAATTTTTATTCATTTTATTAAATTAAATAAAATTACATTTAAATCCACCTTCAAATATTTTTTACAAAATATTATTCATTTAATTTTTTTTAATGTAATCCATCATATTCTTAATTATAATCTGCATCTTGATCTGAATTAATTTTTAAAATAAATTTTTAAATATTATTTTTTTAAAAAAATATTTTTCTAACAACGATATACAAAATTTATTAATTAAGTAAATTTATTCGTGGATTATCAATTATTAGACAGATTCCTCTAAATGAACTAAAATACCGCCAAATTATTTAAGTTTCAATAAATTATTATATACTATTTTAGTTTTTATTTTTAATTTTTAATAATAGGGTATCTAATCCTAGTTTTTTATAAAATCTTATAAAACATAATATTAATTTAAAATTTACATTAAATTAAAATTTCACCTAATAATTTAATATTTAATTTTTAATTTATTATTAATTATTAACTAATAAAATTTAAATTATATTTTGTATAACCGCAACTGCTGGCACAAAATTTGTTTATAATAAAAATATTACTAAATCTTAATTTCTTAAATTTTTAATATTAATTACTACTTTTATTATATAATATTTTTAAAATAATATAAAATTCATACTAAAATTTATATGTAAAATAAATTTAAATTAAATTTAATAAATCATAATATTTATTTATATACTAAATTTTTCACATAGAATTTTTTTTTTTTATGAATATATATATATATAATTATAAAAAAAATATTTAAATTAAAAATTTAATAAATTATTAATATGATTAAATTTATATATTAAATTTTTAATATACATATAATAAATTATATTAAAATATTTAATATAAATTATTAAATATTGAATGATTTCTCTTTTTTTTTTTATAATATTTATTTAAAAATTAATATGGCTATTTAGATTTTTATAATTTAATAAATTATAATAAATTAATATAACATAATTTAATTAATTTAATTTAATTTATTATTAATTATATTATTAAATTAAATATTTAATATATATATATATATATATATATATATAAACCATTTTTAATCTTTTTTTATATAAATAAAATAAAATAAAAA